GACTAACTAGTAAAAGGCCTAGGGCAGGGAGCGATCTTAGAAATCAATCACGCTCCGGAAAAAAATCTCAATATCGTATTCGTTTAGAAGAAAAACAAAAATTGCGTTTTCATTATGGTCTTACAGAACGCCAATTACTTAAATATGTTCGTATCGCCGGAAAAGCCAAGGGGTCAACAGGTCAAGTTTTACTACAATTACTTGAAATGCGTTTGGATAACATCCTTTTTCGATTGGGTATGGCTTTGACTATTCCTCAAGCGCGCCAATTAGTTAACCATGGACATATTTTAGTTAATGGTCGTATAGTAGATATACCAAGTTATCGCTGCAAACCACGAGATATTATTACAGTGAAGGATGAACAAAACTCTAGAACTTTGGTTCAAAATCTTCTTGATTCATCTGCCCCCGAGGAATTGCCAAAACATCTGACTCTTCACACATTCCAATATGAAGGGTTAGTCAATCAAATAATAGATAGGAAATGCGTCGGTTTGAAAATAAATGAATTGCTTGTCGTAGAATATTATTCTCGACAGACTTAATAACCCTAACTTAAGTAAAAAAAAGAACTAAAAACAAGAGTTCGGACAACTCCCCCTTGCCCTCTTTTTGATTAAAAGTAAAAAGGCACAAGGTAAAGGATTTTTTCTGGGAATCTTTTTCCCATTCATGTATCATAGATTAGTAGGGAAATTTGGATCCCTTATTTGCTTTTCCCAGCATTTTCCATATCAAAGAAATTAGGAATAGAGAATCGATTTCAAAATCAAAGCAAACTAAATTTTAGATCTATTTTTTTTTAGTTGATTTCATACATTGTGGTCAATCACATAAGATTGGTGAATTAGTTGAAAGTACGGAAAGAGAGGGATTCGAACCCTCGGTAAACAAAAGTCTACATAACAGTTCCAACGTTACGCCTTCAACCACTCGGCCATCTCTCCTACGTCAGAATTATGACTGAGTACCTGGGTGAATAGCGAGTTATTCATAGTTTGTTAGATTATGGTTAATAGATACCTTTTTTGACCGGAAAAATTGGAAGTCGATAGAAGGTTTTTTTATTTTAATGAGTCCGCTTTTATGTTAGTTCGTACTATACAATTCCTTTGTTTGTGAGATACTTTTCTCACAAAAGAAAAGGGAAAGGAAATAAAAAGAGTTATAGAATGGATAACTACCTATGCCAAGATCACGTATAAATGGAAATTTTATTGATAAAACCTTTTCAATTGTAGCCAATATCTTATTACGAGTCATTCCGACAACTTCCGGAGAAAAAGAGGCATTTACTTATTACAGAGATGGTGCGATTTGATTATCATTATTTTTTTAATTTCTCGCCGATTTCGAATAGAAAGAAAAACAAGTATTGAAAAAAAAAGATCTACGCTTTTGAAGGTGAAGTTTATAATATAAAAAAAGCAATCCCTTCTGTCATGTATCCACGATTAATGCAGCCTTAGATGCTTCAATTGTGAATTTGAGAGTATTGAGCAAAAGGTTTTGACCTATGGATTCCCGTATTACAAATAAATCCTACTACACTAATACAATATACGAATAGGAGGCATAGGGGAAGAAGCACTACGCCGAGAAATCAACAACACGAAAACTTTCTTCAAAATTATGCCTTTTCTTTCTTCTTCTTCGTTGGGATTGGGACTAATTAAAATGGTTGGAACAATAAACATCCATCTCGTTTGTATTTTGGATACCCGTATAACCATTGAAGACTGTTGAAATGACTAATTCCTGGAAATTTAGGGGCGTTCAGAACAAAGAAATTTTGAGAGTTTCCTTTTTTATTTTTATCTAGTATGAACACACTTGGTAGTAAGAAAAGATCTTTTGCAAGAAGGTTGGCTAGGGATTTCTTATAAAAACATTAGCCCCACTTAGTTCATAATGACATCAAATTTTTCCATATATTATTTTCATTATGCACCTAAAGGAGGAGCCGTATGAGATGAAAATCTCACATACGGTTCTGAAACGGAGAATTCTTTCAATCGAATGACGACCGTAACGGATGTCGGCTCAATCTGAAGGAAATTATGCGGAAGCATTACAGAATTATTATGAAGCTATGCGACTAGAAATTGATCCCTATGATCGAAGTTATATACTCTATAATATAGGCCTTATCCACACAAGTAATGGGGAACATACCAAAGCTTTAGAATATTATTTTCGGGCATTAGAACGAAACCCCTTTTTACCACAAGCTTTTAATAATATGGCTGTGATCTGTCATTACGTGCGCCTATCTCCACTATAGAAAAAAAAGAACGAACAGCTAGTCAATCAACTACTAGAAACACAAAAAAAGGCTTTCTACATAAACATCGTCCAAAACGATTTTTTATCAGCTGTAGCAAATAACTAAACTTCAGAGATCGAAATATGAAGTGAAGACTAGATATGCCTAAATACTTTCTTCTATGGATAAAAAAAGATTGAATTGATAGAGGAAGCACCGTAAAGATCAATT